AAGGATTCCCTTTTTCGAAGTTGCAACAACTACCCATTGCAAGGAATTCAGTTCTTACAGATAAATGCTCAATACCCAAGTAGGCTTACAAAATCGATCATGATCAAATGCTTTATGGGTCGTCTTATATCTTGCAATTGGCCTTTATCCCCTAAAATATCGAGACTTTTTACATACAAAGCAAAGGATTTACTTGTTACTAATATAGTCTAGCCTCTGTTCTTCTTTAGATCCCTTGTTTCACTCCGATAGTATCATAAATCGAGTCAATGCAGAGGAAATGAATGCATTTCTATACTATTTAGTAAGTGAAATATATAAAACATAATCCGGATTATGCCAATCACTTATTCTACTGGATCGGATCTTACGGAGCCTGTTCATATCATACACGACATGATCGGGTCTGATCATAGAAAAGATTCTCTTCAAACGAACCGGCCTATCTTCTGTATGGGGCTTACGCGGTGGTTGGAACAAAGACACATTTTTGTTGTGAATTAAAATGTGGCAGATAGATAAGGGCATATATCTGCAAGGCCCGATCAATAGTTCAAGTCACACACTCCCATAATCCATTTTATCTTCGGAAAATTCGCTTCAACTATGAGTGTCAAAAAAATAATACATTTTTGTAGAGTTGAAGAGAAATATCCCAATACATGTCTTATTCTTTTCAATAATCCATATTTGTAGCAATGAAATACTATTGTTCCTACCCCAAGTGATAAATGATTGATTACAGATGGTATATATTCTTTATAAAGGACCAGAAATACCTTGCTTACGTATCATTGGGAAGTGCATTAACATAAATACGGCAGTAAGAAGAGGTAATACAAAAGTGTGTAAACTATAAAAACGAGTCAAAGTGGATTGTCCCACACTAGCACTTCCGCGTAATAACTCTACCAGGGGCGAGCCTATTACAGGAATAGCGTCTGGTACGCCTGTTACAATTTTTACTGCCCAATAACCAATTTGGTCCCGAGGTAAGGAATAACCAGTTACACCAAAAGATGCGGTCAATACACCCAAAACCACACCTGTAACCCAAGTCAATTCGCGAGGTTTTTTAAAGCCACCGGTTAGATACACACGAAATACGTGCAGGATCATCATTAGGACCATCATACTTGCCGACCATCGATGAACCGATCGGATTAACCAACCAAAATTAGCTTCAGTCATTATATATTGAACAGAAGCAAAAGCCTCTGTAACGGTCGGACGATAATAAAAAGTCATAGCAAACCCTGTAGCTACTTGTACTAAAAAACAAGTAAGCGTAATTCCTCCTAGACAATAAAATATGTTGACGTGAGGAGGAACATATTTACTAGTTATATCATCGGCAATTGCCTGAATCTCAAGACGTTCTTCGAACCAATCATAGATTTTATTGAGATAGGTAAATCACGGAGACTCCCCCCCGGAGAACCGTATATGAAAATTTCATCTCATACGGCTCAAACAGAAACACACAAATACTAGTTCTAACGGATGTGTGTAATAGAAAGTTTTAAATTTCTTAATTCTATGATTCATTTTTTCTGAAGATACGAAAGAATAAAAATCCGAAAACTCCTCTTTGTGGTTATAATGCCAAAAAATCAAGTCGGCTCATTCGTCTATATATTGATCGTTATAGGCCTCTTGAATCTTCTATTTACCTATTTTATTTGTTGTTATTTATGTGTAATGCAGCTTTACTGCTGTTTTATTTATTATTGATAGGAATTATCTTGTTAAGACCCTATTAATTGATTAAAACCTCAGATTCATACTAGAACCACGATGATTCAATAAAACCCTTTCAAACTAAGTCCCAAAATTCCCTGAGTAAGAACCGTTGGATCATCACTTATTCAATGAATAGATATAATGACTAAAAATCCAAAGAAACCTTTGTCCTTTGATCAAAATAAGCCTAAACTTTCGTTTAGTTTGAAAAAAAAAAAATTTCGAAGTCCGGCCACGAGGTCTAACTATTAAGTATGAATCATAGTTCTAATACTTTGTAATCTATTTCATATATATATATTCCGTGCTCCAGATACTAGAATGAATATCCGACGAAGTAAAACCATCTCTATCAAGATGACAGACCCATTCTCTGTACTATCCATAGGATCAATTATACCAAGTCACACACTCATATTCCGGAAATACAGAAACAAAGAAATTCCACGGTCGAACTACCAAAATAGAATGGGATAAAAATCATAAACCTAAACGCTTCATTTTGTATTGAAAAAGCCAGTTAATGGTTCTTGTGAATCTAATTCATTGAAATTCCATCCAGTAAAATGGAAGAATTATAAATCTCCAAAATAATCGATAGGAATATCGCAAATAGAGCCATTGCGAAACCCATCAAAGGAGTAGTTCCCCACCCAGGAGCTACTTTACCATATTCTGAATTCAATGGTTTCAATAAACTCCCTGCATTAGTTCGTTTGGGGCGGCCAGATCTAGAACTACCCTCAACGGTTTGTGT